ATAGTTAGCTCAGCACCAATCAGGAATGCCCAAGGAATTCCAAGAATTCTTGTTATACATTTGTTCCAAGTCTCAATCCTCTTTTCGAGATTCATCGATATTGAATCAATCGAACGCACTTCTAACACCTGTTCCACTTTTGGAAGACCTTGCGTTATATCACCAGATCTTGATTTTTCATATATAAATGTAACTAATGTATCTCCTTCGCAAAGGATTTCCCCGTAATGTCCATGAACAGTTGCTCCTGGAGTAGCCAAATAAGGCTTAGCTGATCGTATTACCACAGAGTCAACTTGAAGAATTAGAACTTGACCCGATTTTAAATGCGGTCCTTTTTTGGCTATACATACATTTTCACAAAGAAACTGCCCAAGACTAACGATTGTAGATGCCTCTTCACAACAATTGTAATGCAGAAAATACCAATTCAAATTGAATGGATTCAAAATGATGTTACTGCACGAATAGGGATTATAAATTTTACCTTTTTCATCCAGTAAATAATATTTAAGTATTTGAAAAATCTGTTTTAAATTGTCAAGTTGCAAATAGTTAGTTACCAACATTTTGTTATGGGTTATTAAATCGGAAAATAAATCAAAATTATAAATTGGAAAGCCTGTTCCTAAGGGGCCCAACGGATTCCTAATTGGAATTGGGGGGTCCTCTTTGATTGATTCTTTTATCACATTGGGAGATTTTACATCGTTGAATGGGCCTGTTCGAGAACAATTGGATGATGACAAAATTATCAAAGATTGAGATTCCTTATTTCGATTCAATAACGTATGAATAGTTCCTTGATTTGGATTAAGGGATTCTTGAATCCTTGCCTTGGAATAGGAATAAATGGAAGAAAACGGATTGACATTAGCGCGATCTGGTCGAGTCTCAGAGATTAATCCTGAACCCGACAGATCATTTCTTTTTCCGGTATACAAAATAGGTGACTTCGCTAAGTCGATTCGTAGAAAATCTCTAATTAAACCATTTGTCCTTATTTCAACAAAGGAAGCACAGGCCTTTTCGATCTTTTTGTCTTGGTCCCAATTCAACACTAAACAAGTCCGAACTAATTGAATACTTGTGTCCCAAATTTCAAGAATAGGGTCGTAATAAAGGATATAGTTGACAACTCGAAGTTGTAGATTATCACTTTCTTGCAAGAGATCCGGTGGGAAAAGTCTTCCTAAATTTATACCATCCGTTTTTTTATATGGGACTACAGGTTGAACCAAAACAAAATATTTTTTTTCATACCTGGAAAGTTTCATTCGTTGGATATAGAGCCAATTTTTCAATTTTTTGTATTCTTTGGAATTTAGTTTTCCCCCTCCTGGTGGTATCAATCGGAATGCCTTGTTTGTCTTTCCAGGAAAATGGATATCTCCAGAAAAGATTATTAGTTTAATTTTTTCTGCTTTTTTCTTCACTCGGACCAATCCACCTACCCGACTTCTTCTATTTAAAGTGATTTGTGTATCTATCCCAATAATACTATTGTGCCGTACCATTATGGAACAAGATTCGGCCAAAATGTGGACTTCCACGGGAATAAAAAAAAACGGATTTACTTCCTTTTGGTATTTTGGCCAAAATACCTTGACTCCTCGATACTCAATCAACTCCTCTTCATTAACGATTGAATTCAGTTCTCTAGTCTCATATTTAGTAAGTCCCGAGCTCTTTCTTATATATCGAGGATCGTCGAAATAAGCAAGAATACTATTTCTACGGAGAATGCCATTTCGCGGGATTTCAATTGAGATACCTGAAGAAGGTATTAATTGGTTCTCGTCCTCTTGAATCGATTCGAGTGGGATGATGACTCTATTTCTTCGCCTCTTTGCCAATAAATCCGAATTCCCCTCGAGAATGGCCGGATTTCTGAGATTACAACGACTGGTACCTGTCATTCGATTAAGTTCTGAATAATCAGGAATCTTATCTCGTTTTTGATTTTTACCAGAAAAATACGAACTAAAAAATTTGTGTCTCACTTGATTATTAGTTACTGAGGGGTTAGAAATATATCTTCGCTTAACAGAAAGAGAATAAGCGTTCATTTGATCTTGATCCTTGTGGATCGAACAGGGGCCTGGACTGGATCTCCAGGGCTCCCCTAATAATATCCATAAATGACTTGTTTTTGGTAAGAGATGAATATTACCATATGTGAATTCAGGTGCATGGTACACATCGGTATTCCAGTGCATTTCGCCTTCTGAGTCAGAATAAATATGTTTTCGAACCTTCTCTTTCAAATTCAAAGTGGATGTTCTCGCGCGAATCTCAGCAATGACTTGTTCTGATTCTACATATTGATCGTTTTGAACTAAAAGAAAACTTTTAGGGGGAATACACACATTGTGTATAATATCTTCACTTTCAATAGTTACATACAAGTCTCTAGAACATAGAAAAGCAGGATGTCCATGACGCGTACGTGTCGGATGAACCAAATCCTCATTGAATTTTATTTTTCCATTAGAAGGGGCTCGGACATGTTCTGCAGTACCCCCTGTGAATACTCCGCCGGTATGAAAAGTTCTTAATGTTAATTGAGTACCTGGTTCTCCAATAGATTGACCTGCAATAATACCTACAGCTTCTCCCAATTCGACCAGGTCGTCGTGAGCCGGGCTTCGGCCATAGCATAGTTGACAAATCCAAGATGTACTCCTACAAGTAAAGGGGGTTCGAATAGAGATTGGTTGTGCTCTAAAAGTTATGAATCTATTAACAAGTCCAACCCCAATATCTTGATTTCTAGTAGCAATGCATCGCGAACCTATATATATATGATCCGCTAATACACGCCCAATTAATGTTTGGATAAAAATCCTGTCGGTCATCATTCCATTTCGAGGACTTACAGAAATACCTCGGACGGTGCCACAATCTGTTCGACGTACAACAATGTGTTGAACTACTTCAACAAGTCTGCGCGTGAGGTATCCTGCATCTGATGTTCGGATAGCGGTATCCACAACTCCTTTACGGGCTCCATAGCAAGAAATAATATATTCTGTTAAAGAGAGTCCTTCGCGTAAATTGCTTTGAATGGGTAAATCAATCATTTGACCTTGGGGATCCGACATTAATCCTCTCATACCTACTAATTGATGTACCTGAGATGCATTTCCTCTGGCTCCCGAAAAAGACATTATATGGACTGGATTAAAAGGATCGGTCATCCGAAAATTAGGATTCATTTCTTGTCGCAAATATTCACTTGTGGCATACCAGATCTCGATCGATTGACGTAATTTTTCTACGGCGTGTACATTTCCATAATGATGGTGTTTTTCCAAAATAAAACTTTGTTGTTCAGCGTCTTGAACTAGCCATCTTTTAGAAGGTATTGTTAAAAGATCATCAATTCCTAATGAAATGGATGCGGCGGTAGCTTGTCGGAAACCCAGAGTCTTTACTTGATCCAGGATATGTGATGTATATCCTATTCCATAGTGATCAATAAATCGACTAATAAGTCGTTTCATGGCAGTTCCGTCTATCACGTTATTGTGAAAGACCTGAGTGGGCCGTTCTGCCATCAGTACCTCCATATTGCGATGAGTAGAATTTGACAATGGGTTTGAGTCAGTGATTGGACAACTTCCTTTTCTAGATCTTGATTCACGTAGAAATTCCGCAATTTTATAGTCCTAGTTAACCCGGCGAGACTCGAATTCCCGCTGCTAGCATAGAATTACAACAGCCCTGCCAAAACCCCTGTATGGCTTCTTCTATTTCTCGATAAAGAGAAATATGCCCAAGAGTGGTTCGAATATATATATAAAGAATTTCTTTTTTTATACTTCTTACTATTAGATAGTGTCCATAAATCTCATAATAGGTCCCCAAAGATTCATAGTGAATTTCAATGGGAGCTTCTCTTGCAGCAATAACGCGTTGATCTAGTCGCCACCGCAGCCACAAAGGACTACCTAATTTGATTCGTTTTTGACGAAAAGCCCCAATTGCATCATAGGCGTTACAAAAAAACGGTTCTTTTTTTTTTGTATACTTATAGTTATTATCTTCATTTTGATAGTTTCTACCATTACACGGATTATACCTATTTACACAAATACCCCGACGATTTCCACTCGTTAAGACATAGAGTCCACTAAGCATATCTTGAGTTGGTGCAGAAATGGGATCTCCAATAGTTGGAGACAAAAGATTCATATGAGAAAACATAAGTAAACGTGCCTCCGCTTGAGCCTCCAAAGATAAAGGCACATGAACGGCCATTTGATCCCCGTCAAAGTCTGCATTGAAGCCCTTACAAACTAATGGGTGTAAACAAATAGCGCGCCCTTCTACTAAAATGGGGAGGAATGCCTGTATGCCTAATCTATGCAGAGTAGGCGCTCTATTCAGCAATACAGGATGGTCATCCAGAATTTCTTGAAGTATTTCCCATACAATCGGTTTTTTTTTACGAATTTGACTCTTAGCAACTCCAATGTTCGAAGCAAGATGTTTTCTAATTAGGTCACGAATTACAAATGCCTGGAAAAGTTCTATTGCTATTTCGCGAGGCAATCCACATCGATGTAATGAAAGTGAAGGGCCCACGACAATCACTGACCGCCCTGAATAATCGACGCGTTTACCAAGCAGAGTCTCGCGAACTCTTCCTTCTTTGCCTTCAATTACATCTGAAAGCGATTTGTAAACTCTATTATGATCATCCCTCATTGGTTGTCCGCAGATTCCATTATCAAGAAGTGCATCCACTGCTTCTTGTAGCAATTTTTCCTGAGATATTATTAATTCTTCTGGCGTAGCTATACTTGTTGTTAATAGATCTGTAAGAGTATTATTCCGATAGATAATTCTTCTATAGATTTCATTAATATCCGAGGTCACCAGTTTATCCTCATCTATATGATAAATTGGTCTCAACTCAGGAGGAAGAACAGGTAATAGACACAAAACCATCCATTTTGGTTCTATATTTGTTCGAATAAAATGCTTAGCCAATT